CGAGTGTGTTATCCAATTTTAAAATTGGTTTATTCCGCAGCAGCAAATGCTAGCCACAATTGGGATTTCAAGAAAACAAGTTTAGTTATTAGTAAAGCCGAAGTTAGCAAGGGTACTACTGTAAAAAAATTGAAACCTCGAGCTCGGGGGCGGGGTTATCCAATAAAAAGAACCGCTTGCCATATAAGAATTGTGTTGAAAGATACGTCTTGGTATGAGTATGATGAAAATAAAGAATATCTCTTATGCTTAAAAAAGATGAATGAAAAAAAAAAGAAGCACGAAGATATGACGGATTATTCTATGTATAATAGTGGGGGATTATGGGACAAAAAATAAATCCACTCGGTTTCAGACTTGGTACAACCCAAAGTCATCATTCTGTTTGGTTTGCACACCCAAAGAATTATTCCCTAGGTCTGCAAGAAGATCAAAAAATACGACATTGTATAAAAAATTATATACAAAAAAATATGAGAATATCCTATGGTGTCGAGGGAATTGCACGCATAGAAATTCGAAAAAGAATTGATCTGATTCAAGTCATAATCTATATGGGATTCCCTAAGTTATTACTAGACGGTGGAATCCGAAGAGTTGAAGAATTGCAGAGGAATATACAAAAAGAACTGAACTGTTTGAACCAAAAACTCAACATTACTGTGACAAGAATTCCAAGCCCTTATGGACAACCTAATATTCTTGGAGAATTTATAGCGGGGCAATTAAAGAATCGAGTTTCGTTTCGAAAAGCAATGAAAAAAGCAATAGAATTAACTGAACAGGCGGATACAAAAGGAATTCAAGTCCAAATTGCAGGACGCCTCGATGGAAAAGAAATAGCACGTGTCGAATGGATCAGAGAAGGTAGGGTTCCTCTACAAACCATTCGGGCTAAAATTGATTATTGTTTCTATACAGTCCGAACGATCTATGGGGTATTAGGCATAAAAATTTGGATATTTCTATAGGATTAATAAGAATACGTTACGTGTCTTTCTTCTTTATGCGATATCCATTGCAAAAAAATAAAAAACAACAAACTCTTTGCTTTCAGTCTTTTTTTTTTATTTCTGAATTTTTTTTTTAATGACAATTCTTAATTTCTATAGGATTGCATAAAAAAATGATTAATGATTTTATAGAATTGCTATGCTTAGTGTGTGACTCGTTAGTTTTTTTGAGAAGATAGAATTAAAAAAAGGAACCGACCTTGACTATGAACTCATTACTATAGAACTAATAACCAACTCATCGCTTTGCATTATCTGGATACCAAAAAGCAGTCAAAATATGATATATTGATCATAGACTTGTAGCAACTGCAAGATTTCTTGTATTGCATAGAAAAGAAAACCAATCGAATTGTGATAGAAAATAAAGTATACAGATAAAAGGAAGGTTGATAGAAAGCTAGAAAAAAAATTGAATGATATATAATTCCAATATGTATGTAAGGTTTATGAGTCTTCTTAGAAAAACACAAATCAAATAAGGCAATGTAATAAAGCATCAATACGGATTGATCTAGTTATGGGCGAATCAGTTCGTTCATATAAAAATAAAAAATAATCAAGAGCCTCGAGCCAATAAAGACTGAGAAGATTGACTCAAGAAAAAATCTTCTGCGGGGGCTCCGTTGTAGAATTCAAACCTAACCATGAATTGAGAAGCAATGGGAACGAAAGAACCCACGAATACGGGGGATTCCATTGAAAAACGAATCTTACTAATTCATTGGGTGGGATGGCGAAACGAACCAGGAACCAATTCATTTATTCCCAAAAGGCATGAACGAATCCTACAGCTGAACTAGATTTGAAAAATCAATATTCGCCCGCGAAGTTTTTTAGTAGATTACTGCTATTCAATCTCATTCGATTCTTTTCTTTTTAATTTTGAATAAAAAAGAAAAGCAAAAAGAAATAACAAAAACACATTCTTCATAAATCAAATTGATTTAAATGTTTCTAAATCCAAACAAGATATCAAAATTTCGAATTTAGAATAGATTAATTGAAATCTTAAAAAATCCAGGATTCAGTATATTTTACGAAAATTCTAAAATTGGAATCGTTTCGTTCGCGAGGAGCCGGATGAGGAGAAACTCTCATGTCCGTTTCTGTAGTAGAGATGGTATTGATAAAGAACCATCCACTATAACCCCAAAAGAACCAGATTTCGTAAACAACATAGAGGAAGAATGAAAGGGATATCTTCTCGAGGAAGCCGTATTTCTTTCGGTAAATATGCTCTTCAGGCACTTGAGCCCGCTTGGATTACATCTAGACAAATAGAAGCAGGTCGGCGGGCAATGACCCGAAATGTGCGCCGTGGTGGAAAAATCTGGGTATGTATATTTCCGGACAAACCTGTTACGTTAAGACCTACGGAAACACGTATGGGTTCAGGGAAGGGATCCCCCGAATATTGGGTAGCTGTCGTTAAACCAGGTAGAATACTTTATGAAATGGGTGAAGTTGGAGAAAATATAGCCAGAAAGGCTATTTCAATAGCGGCGTCCAAAATGCCTATACGAACTCAATTTATTATGTCAGGTTAGACAGGTAGACCGACGGAAAAAAGTCTTAGAGATAAAAAAACAATTGTGGGTTTATTTTATTTTGAATTTGAACAAGAATATTTCTTTTTTTTTTACTTCGACTTTCTCTTTGCATTGAAAGAACAGATTCAAAACAAAAATGATATGATTCAAGCTCAAACCCATTTGAATGTCGCGGATAACAGCGGGGCTCGAAAATTGATGTGTATTCGAATCATAGGAGCTAGTAATCGCCAATATGCTCATATTGGCGACATTATTGTCGCTGTGATTACGGATGCATTACCAAACCCATCTCTAGAAAGATCAGAAGTGATCAGAGCTGTAATTGTTCGTACTTGTAAAGAACTTAAACGCAACAACGGCATGATAATACGATATGATGACAATGCAGCAGTTGTTATTGATCAAGAAGGAAATCCAAAAGGAACTCGAGTTTTCGGCGCGATTGCCCGAGAATTGAGACAGTTAAATTTCACTAAAATAATTTCATTATCACCTGAAGTATTATAGTATCACATCCGACTTAATAGAGTAGAGTCCTACTCGTCTACTTAGTTATTGAATGAAATAGATAACTTAAATTTAGTGAATCCAATTTTATCTGACGCGTATCTCTTTATTTATTTCAAATATTTGAAAATTCAATAAAATAATTTGAAGTATTTTATTGTTTATATTATTTAATACTATAATATTAAACATTTTGAAACATTCTTATTGTTATTGAATATTTTTTTTATTACATAAAAAGTAAAAAAAAGCATGTTAATTAGATCAAAAACGTGGAGGCAACAAAAATTCAAATTTATCATGGGTAGAGACACTATTGCTGACGTAATAACCTCTATAAGAAATGCTGACATGAATAGAAAAGGGATGGTTCAAATAGAATCTACTAACATCACTGAAAACGTTGTAAAAATGCTTTTACGAGAGGGATTTCTTGAAAACGTGAGAAAACATCAGGAAAACAACAAATATTTTTTGGTTGTAACCCTACAACATAGAAGGAATAGAAAAGGAATGTATCCAACTATTTTAAATTTAAAACGGATCAGTAGGCCTGGTCTACGAATCTATTCTAACTATCACCGAATTCCTAGAATTTTAGGCGGGATGGGAATTGTAATTCTTTCTACTTCTCAAGGGATAATGACAGACCGAGAGGCTCGACTGGAAGGAATTGGGGGAGAAATTTTGTGTTATATATGGTAATCCTTCTTATATCTGAATTGTCGCAAAAATAGAATTGACTATTTGTCAAAAGAAAAAAAGACGTGTTAATTACTCTTAACATTATTTGATATTTCGAGAGGTTTTAACTAAAACGAAAAGAACAAAAAATGGATTCCTAATTCATAATAACAAGGATTCGAACGATTAGGTGCTTTTTTTTAACCATCAGCATTTCTTTGATGAGAATACAATTCGAGGTTGGGGTTTCAAATTTCAAGAAATTGATTTTCTTCCAATAAGTATACTCAGAATTCAGTTTAGGAATGACAACTATGAAAATAAGAGCCTCCGTTCGTAAAATTTGTGATAAATGTCGATTGATCCGTAGGAGAGGACGAATTATAGTAATTTGTTCCAATCCGAGACATAAACAAAGACAAGGATAATCTTTTGAAAATGGACTCTATAACATAAAGTAACCAATACAAAAATAGGATCTGTTTTGACATGAAATGGATATATCCATATACCTCGAGTTTCTCGTTATAAGATGATAAAGTAAAGTATGGCAAAATCTATACGAAGAACTGGTTCACGGAGAAATGCCCGGATTGGGTCACGTAAGAATATACGCCGAATACCAAAGGGCGTTATTCATGTTCAAGCAAGTTTCAACAATACCATTGTGACTATTACAGATGTCCGAGGTCGGGTAATCTCTTGGGCCTCCGCCGGTACTTGTGGATTCAAAGGTACAAGAAGAGGGACTCCATTTGCTGCTCAAACCGCAGCAGGAAAGGCTATTCGTACAGTCATAGATCAAGGTATGCAACGAGCAGAAGTGATGATCAAAGGTCCCGGTCTCGGTAGGGATGCAGCATTACGAGCTATTCGAAGAAGTGGTATACCATTAAGTTTCGTACGTGATCTAACCCCTATGCCCCATAATGGATGTAGGCCCCCTAAGAAAAGACGTGTATAGAAATCAAAATGAAATAGATTTCAAGAGAAATAAACAATTCAATGATCTGATCAAATAATATTAATATGGTTCGAGAGAAAGTAAGAGTATCTACTCGGACACTACGGTGGAAGTGTGTTGAATCAAGAGCAGATAGTAAGCGTCTTTATTATGGACGCTTTATTCTGTCTCCACTTAAGAAAGGACAAGCCGATACAATAGGCATTGCAATACGAAGAGCTTTGCTGGGGGAAATAGAAGGAACATGCATCACCCGAGCAAAATTTGAAAAAATAC